CTCTGATCCCCTATCAGAAAAATTCCCAATTCGCCCTTTGGGGCTTCGACTCTCACATAAAGTTCTTGTTTCGGCAATTCAAAAATAGGAGAAGGTTTTTTACTAATGAATCGATATTCAAAATCATGCCATTCTGGATACCTTTCTCTATCAAAGTATCGGATTTCTAAATTCTCATAGGGACCCCCAGGAATTCCTTCTAGAGCCTGTTGAATAATTTTTATGGATTCTGTCATTTCACCAATTCGGACTAAATAACGAGCTAATGAATCCCCTTCTTTTTGCCATTGGACTTCCCAATCCAATTCGTCGTAACACTCATAATGATCAACTTTACGAAGATCCCATTGTATTCCGGAAGCTCGCAGCATTGGTCCTGATAAACCCCAATTTATTACTTCGTCTCTACCAATAATTCCTACGCCCTCAACGCGTTCTAAAAAAATAGGATTTCGTGTAATAAGTTTTTGATATTCAGTAACTCCTGTAAAAAAATAATGGCAGAAATCCAAACATTTATCTATCCAGCCATAAGGTAGATCAGCCGCTACCCCTCCGATACGAAAATAATTATGCATCATTCTCATACCAGTGGCAGCTTCGAATAGATCATATATGAATTCTCTTTCTCTGAAAATATAGAAGAAAGGAGTTTGTGCACCAATATCTGCCATAAAGGGTCCGAGCCATAACAGATGAGAAGCTATACGACTCAATTCCAACATAATTACTCTGATATAACTGGCTCTTTTAGGTACTTGAATATTTCCTAACTGTTCTGGCCCATTTACAGTTATTGCTTCTGTGAACATAGTAGCTAAATAATCCCAACGAGTTACATAAGGCAGATATTGTACAATTGTTCGGTTTTCCGCAATTTTTTCCATTCCTCTGTGTAAATAACCCAATATTGGTTCACAGTCAATAACATCTTCACTGTCCAGAGTAACGATGAGTCGAAGAACACCATGCATTGACGGGTGGTGGGGGCCCATATTGACTATCATGAGATCTTTTCTTGTAGCTGGTATATTCATAAGTTTTTCCTCGATTCATTCTTCCGTGAATTGCGTAAAACGAAAAAAAAATTCATCAAAATTCAAGATCTAATAAATCAAATAATTAAAAATGACTCTTCAAATTAACGAAAAATGAAAAATTAACGAATTCTTGATTCCCGAATACCCAACCTATTAATTAAGTTTTTATAACGTACTCTATTTTTCTTTGACAAATAAGACAGCAGCCGTTGACGTTTTCCCAGAATTTTACGTAGACCTCTTTGAGATAAATAGTCTTTTCTGTGCAATTCCAAATGTGAAGTAAGTCGTCTTATTTTATTGGTGAAACTCAATACTTGGAATTCAACGGATCCCCTGTTTTCTTCTTTTTCTTCTTGCGAAATAATTGAGATGAATGAATTTTTTACCATAAATAGGAATCGCCCCTCTCTTTTTTTGAGATATTTTTATCGATATATATATATATTTCTTGATCAGTAATAATAATGCCACTCATTTGAATTTGATATACACAATAATCTTAATTTCGTTAAGAATTCTTAATTTTGTCAAATAAAATTACTTAATTTATTACTCAATAATCAATCCCATTTTAAAAATTGGATTCGGATAGGATATCCTATACAAAAGTATAGTCTATTTCTGTACTCACAAAAAAAAATAAACAATAATTTAGACTTAAAAAAAATCAGAAGATTTTGTTGATTCATTTTAGATCGAATTAATATAATGACTTTTCAATCGCGGATACATACGAATCCTTGTCATACTGAAACGACTGCCATTATTGGTATCAAACCAATAGCGATTCATACAAGCTAAATCTTCTAATCGATAATTGGGCCAAAGAAAGAACTTTAATTTAATTAGTTTATTTTTACCTCTATCAAGATTTTTTCTTTTATTCAACAAAACTTGATCGAAATTTGTTACCTTATTTCCATTGCATCCATTGCAAAATACTGTATTTCTATGGATATTGTTTCTATTCCTAGAATTGAAAAAAATTAGAATTCTCAATTCTCTACGATGCCTCGGGGATAAAATATTTTCAAGAACAAGCAAATCATAATGATTTTTGTCTCTATTTCCATTCATTTTTTGATGTATTGCAATGGATTCATAAAAATTCTTCTTATTTTTATCAACTAGGTATCTTTGATTAATTTGATGCTTACTCTTATGAACCAATGAAATACCTATGGTTTGATATATAATAAATTTTCCATCATTTTTTACAGACAGACGAACTGGTTCGATAATCAATATTCCCCTTTTCATCACTTCTGTAAGAGGTAAATCCTTATGGACTGTCATAATATCCAGATTCATTTCGTCCCTTTGAATAGCGGATATAACAATTTCTCTTGGATTTGTCATTCTAAGCAGGAGACAATATACTTTGATGTTATTGATGATTCTTTGATTTAAATAATCATTCCATCTCAATTGAAAATTAAAATACCTTTTTAGTAAGAGCTCAAGCTCTGCTTCTATTTTATTCCTGTATTGCTTTTTGTTTCTACGTTTTTTCATGTCTGATCCCGTATAATCTTCTTCAACATCTTTTTCTTTTTTTTTTTCTTGGTTTGAGAGAGCTGATTCAAGATCTGCTTGGTCCGCTAATTCTTTTTCTCCTTGATTTTTATTTTCTAATTCAAAAGTATTTTTTTCATTCGATAATATAAAAATATCGCTTTTTTTCTTTCCAGTGATACTTTTATGTTTCTTAACATTTTTATTTACATTAAAATTGAAAAGAAGTAATTTGATTGGTATGACCCACGGTTTAATCTTATATGTATTATAAAGTATCACAAATTCTGGGAATAACCAAAGTTCTAGATTCGATATGGGACGACCTAGTATTTCTTCATTCATTCCCATCCAATCCACAAGAGGTTTTTTTTGATTGAATGGGTTAATTTTTTGATCTTGATGAATCGTGAAATAAAAAAGACCTTTCTTTTTCTTATCAATTTTATCGATTATTTGATAATTATTAACCCCAGTCTTAGTCTTAGTATTTTTATTTCTGTTGGTGACAGTATCAATATCGACCCAGGCCCCAATATCGGTCTTCTTTCTAAGACAAAAATTGAGAATTTTCCAATCAAAATATTTTCGATCCATATCTTTTTTTCTATCTATACTATCATCTTCTCCTAGATAATTATTGATAAGGATACCTTCCAGCATATCAAATAGTTTGTGTTTAGGCGTATTGTAAGTATAAGAAATCTCTTGGTTATTATTTACTTGTAATGGCAATCCATAAATATATGAGTCTTTCTTATCCTCATAATTAATCGATTTATATGAAAAAAGATCATATCTATATTGTTTTTTTAAATTTTCTTTTTGATTTAGTAATAAATCTATTTCAAAATCATTTTGTTTTTCATAATGAATTAATCGGTTTTTTTCATATGAATCACATTTGTTTAAATCTTTATTTTTAGCCGTACGGCATTGATATTGATTGACTCTATTTCGCCATTTTTGCGGTACTAATCGTGACCATCTAATCTGAGATAAATCATATTGATATTGATAATGATCCTTTAGCCAGTTTTTCCATTCATTAATTACAGAATTTCGAAGGTTCTTATGTTGTCTTAATTCGGAATCAAATATTTCTTGCGTTCCAACAAAATACTCTTTTATTTCATTCTTAATAAAAAAATATGTTCTGTAATATTTAAAGACAGATCTTAACTTATATAAGTTACTGACTTGGGTTTGTGATAATTTGTAGAATACATATGCTTGTGACAAGTAAGATAAGTCCAAAAAAATATGTGAATTCTTATTAATACAAGGTGACCTTTTTATAGTTGAAATAAAGTTAATTATACTTTGATTTGTTTTATCAATTCTTTCTCGATTTGCTTCATTATTGTAAATGTATTTAGTAATAATTTTTTTTGTTAATTCAATAAAAAGCTGTGCATTGATTCTAGGGGTATTAATGATACGCAGAAAGATATACATAGATATCTTTTCAATAAAAAATTTTAAAAAATGATGGGATTTACGAAGTAATCGAATATTTTTTCTTTTTAATATCCGCCAAATATTTTTTGGTGATTCTAATCTTTTATCTTCATAACTTATTTTGTTAGGGTTAAGATTTATCTCTCGAGTTATAAACTCCCTTTTCTTGTCTTTTTTCATTTTTTCTATTTGATTTATGATTGTATTTGTTCTATTAGTTAGATTTTTAATCCTTTTTTCTGTCAATGAGTAAGTTGCCCAATCCATAGATCGAATTTCAATAGACGATTCGGGAATAATTTTATTATGTATTATCGAATCTTTTTCTTTTTTAGTTTCACTCAATTCGTATATTCCTAGTTTTTTCAATCCAAATAATATAATTTGGTTTCTTTTTGAAAATTCTTTTATTATTTTTTTTAGAAATATAATGCTTTTGAGGACCCATTTTTTTGTTTCTTTTGCTTTTGCTACATTTATAAATGTAGCATTTATAAAAAATTTTGTTCTTTCTTTTAAAACTCTTAGAACTAAAAAACATTTTTTTTTTAATTTGAATTTCTTTTTTTCGAATTCTTTAAAAATGGGTTCAAAAAAGGAAAGTTGTTTTCGGGGAGAACCACAAGGCAGTTCAGCTTCCATTCCCAAAACTGTTAAAAAACAAAAATCATTTTTTTGTCCTTTCCCTTTCTTTTTAATTGGATCTTTATGAGGGGATCGTAACTTAGATCTGTGCCAAGGTTTCAGACGAAAAGGAAATAGTATCTTTATCTGAATACCGTCTGTTAACCAGTTTTTCGGAAATTCTTTTTCGGATAATTGAACGCCATTATAGGTGCATTTAACATGGATTTCTTTATTCAAATCCTTTAAATCCTCGGACCATTCGGGAAATTGAAATAATAATATACGAACAATATTTTTAGCTATTATTAATGAAGGTAATAGAATATATTTTCTAAAAATTGATTGGATTACTAA